CCGGGGCTAACTAGTAAAAAGCCTAGAACCGGAAGCGATCTTAGAAACCAATCGCGCCCCGGCAAAAAATCTCAATACCGTATTCGTTTAGAAGAAAAACAAAAATTGCGCTTTCATTATGGTCTTACAGAACAACAATTACTTAAATACGTTCGGATCGCCGGAAAAGCCAAAGGATCAACAGGTCAGGTTTTACTACAATTACTTGAAATGCGTTTAGATAACATCCTTTTTCGATTAGGTATGGCTTCGACTATTCCTCAAGCCCGCCAATTAGTTAACCACAGACATATTTTAGTTAATGGTCGTATAGTAGATATACCAAGTTATCGCTGCAAACCCCGAGATATTATTACAGTGAGGGATGAGCAAAAATCCAGGGCTCTGATTCAAAATTATCTTGATTCACCCCCCCGTGAGGAATTACCAAAACATTTGACTCTTCACCCATTCCAATATGAAGGATTAGTCAATCAAATAATAGATAGTAAATGGGTCGGTTTGAAAATAAACGAATTGCTAGTTGTAGAATATTACTCTCGTCAGACTTAACCCTAACTAAAATAACAAGGGTTCGGGCAATTTTGCCCCCTTAGTTTTGGCTTAAGTAAAGGGACCGGGGGTAAGTAAGGTAAGGGGTTTCATCTGGGGATTTTTCTCTTATTCATGTATCATAGATCGGTAGGGTATTTTCATTCCTTGTCGATTTTGTCCAGTATTTTTCGTACCACAGAAATTCGGGGTAGGGATAGATAATCTATATCAAAGAAAGGTCTAACTGTTGGAGTATCCATTCTTATTTGATGCATTGCAGTCAGTAACATTGGTGAATCAGTTGACGAGTACGGAAAGAGAGGGATTCGAACCCTCGGTAAACAAAAGTCTACATAGCAGTTCCAATGCTACGCCTTGAACCACTCGGCCATCTCTCCCACATAATGATTATGGCCCAAAAACCGAGTGAATAGTGAGTCATTCATATTATTTTGGATAGGTATGTACATTCAATTTTAACTCTAAAAATAGAAAACTTTTCATCAAAGAAAAATCCTTCCTCCGAGGCTGGGGATAAAGATAAATCCAAAAATTGTAAAATAAGGATATATATCTATTCATGTTTGCGAAGATGGTGTTTCCGCCCTTTCTAATATTTATACCGGATTAAATCACTCAATTGAAACGAATCCAATGATCGATATATTTTTTTTAGACTGTGTTTAATGGATACCTTTAAATCATGATTCTATTTAGTTTACACTATTATTCAATTTTCATAAAAATTATAAAATTCCTTTCCAGTTTTAGATTTTTCAACAACAACTCTTTACTCCAACTTCTTAACCCATAAATTTATTCCAAATTCATGAACCGCCCCCGGATTTTTTTTTATTGATTCCTGTCAAAAAGAAACAATTTGAGTAAAAGGTCTTTCTTTTTATTTTAATGAATCCGTTTTTATGTTATTTCGTACTGCACAATTCCTTTGTTTGTGGGATCGTTTTCTCACGAAAGGGAATTAAAATAAATTATAGAATTAATACACCTATGTCTAGATCTGGGATAAATGGAAATTTTATTGATAAAACCTTTTCAATTGTAGCCAATATCTTATTACGAATAATTCCGACAACTTCGGGAGAAAAAGAGGCATTCACCTATTACAGAGATGGTGCGATTTGATTATTTTTTTTTATATTTTTACCGCTCTCAGTCTTAAGAGAAAGACAACATTATTCGGGATAGGAAGAAAAAAATTATGGAAATAAATCTACGCTTGTTGAAGGTGAAGTTTGTAAATAAAACAACGCCTTCTGTCGTGTATCCCCGATTAATGCAGCCTCAGATGCTTCAATTGTCGATTCTAGAGTATTGAGCGAAAGGTTACACCTATGGGTTAGGTCAACCCTACTCCAATAGTACCAATAGGGGGCATAGGGGAAGAAGCACTACTCCTAGGAATCAACACACGAAAACTTTGTTATAAATTATCCCTTTTCCTTATCAGGATCGGGACTAACAATGGTTGGGACAACAAACATCCATCTCGTTCGTATTTTGGATACCCGTATAACCATCGAAGACTGTTGAAGTGACTAATTCCTGCAAATTAAAGGGCGTTGAAGACAAAGAAATTGTTGGAGTAACTTTTTTTATCTAATACCAACATGCTTGATGTTAAGGAAAGATCTTCTACAAGAAGGTTGGCTAGAGATTTCTTGTAAAAACACCAGCCCCGCTTAGTTTATAATGAGAATATTTCAGTCTTTTTGATTCCATGTATTATTATCATTATGCACATAAAGGAGGAGCCGTATGAGATGAAAATCTCATGTACGGTTCTGAAACGGAGATTCTTTGAATCGAATGACGACCGTAACGGATGTCGGCTCAATCCGAAGGAAATTATGCGGAAGCTTTACAGAATTATTATGAAGCTATGCGACTAGAAATTGATCCTTATGATCGAAGTTATATACTCTATAACATAGGCCTTATCCAC